AATCACAGACAAAAAAAATAAAAAATAAACATATAAAGCAACGGAGCCATCATAGTATTTTTGAACTCCTCCGAAAGGAAGGATGGCAATTTGATTATTTACCCATCTGAGTCTGATAGATTCTATTTTCTCTTTCTTCAATAGAAAGGAGGGGGGTAAATTTTCTTGTAGAGCCGTATGCACAAAAGATGCCTGTACGGTTGTTCAATTCTATCTTTTTTCTATTCTTTATCTTTCTTTTCTCTTTGCTTTATCATGCGAGATAGGGGAAGCTTTTATTTTGTTATATCATCAGGGTAATGATACATGAACCTTATAGTGCTTTTTATATGGCACAAGTAGGCGAATTTGTCATGGAAGCGGTAGAACTGATGAAACTGCGTGAAACCCTCACAAGGGTTTATGCAGAAAGAACGGGCAAACCCTTCTGGGTTGTACACGAAGATATGGAAAGAGATATTTTTATGTCAGCAACAGAAGCCCAAGCTTATGGAATTGTTGATTTTGTAGCGGTTCAAGGAAAATAACATGGATTTCGCGCAAATCTGTGATTTGAGATTTTATCTTCGAATTGAATATTCTATTAAATAGAAGTAATTCACCATCATTCGGTTAGGATCAATCTAAACCAACCCATCATATTATGTATACGATTCAACATGCCAACTATTAAACAACTTATTAGAAATACAAGACAGCCAATCAGAAATGTCACGAAATCCCCCGCTCTTCGGGGGTGCCCTCAGCGTCGAGGAACATGTACTAGGGTGTATGTGCGACTCGTTTAGATCATGAGCTGGCACAAAAGCAAGAAAACTACTTTTACAGTATCAATGATCAGTACCGGTGAATGGGATAGGATGGAAAAAGGAACTCCATCCATTATTAAAAAAAAAAAAACTCTACCATATCCCTCTATTGTGTATGAAGTTTATGGTTTCCGTTGGTGTAAATCCAATCACCTGAATTTAAGATGATAAGAAATTCTCCATTGGTAACAAATGGTTATCCATTAAGCGGAGGAAATCTTATTTAAACGGACTAAGAGGGTCAGCTACCCAGCAAACTTTCATAATTAAATACCGTTACTGTATAGGTAGATCTGATTGTGAAAGACCTATTACTGGATAATTCATGGGTAGAGCCAAAGCGTGTGAACTATACAAGTTCCCAATAACATCAATTAGTTGATTAAATAGTAAATTAAAGTATAAAGTAAAGGCTCCGGTGTATAGAGAAGACCTCACCGTTTAAGAAGTAACCATAGAAACGAAGGAACCCACTATTTCTTTTTTTATTTCTTTTATTTACTATATTTTTGATACCTAGGAAAATACAATTTCTTAGTTCTGTCTTATTTCGCAGTGAAATACCTAAAAAAAAAATCGTGGTCGGGAAGGTTAGAGTAGCCAAAGCCATTGGAATTTTGATTTTATACATTGGAAAAATTCGTTTTGTTATTAATAGACTAGGAAGGGGGAAAAGAATAACTGAAAGAAAGGCAATCAATTAGTTATTCGTCAAAGTTTCATTTATTCAATGACCAGAATTAAACGGGGATATATAGCTCGGAGACGTAGAACAAAAATTCGTTTATTTGCATCAAGCTTTCGAGGGGCTCATTCAAGGCTTACTAGAACTATTACTCAACAGAAAATAAGAGCTTTAGTTTCGGCTCATCGGGATAGGGATAGGAAAAAGAGAGATTTTCGTCGTTTGTGGATCACTAGGATAAACGCAGTAATTCGCGAAAGGGGAGTATCCTATAGTTATAGTAGATTAATACACGATCTGTACAAGAGACAGTTGCTTCTTAACCGTAAAATACTTGCACAAATAGCTATATCAAATAGGAATTGTCTTTATATGATTTCGAACGAAATCATAAAGGAAGTAGATTGGAAAGAATCCACCAGAATAATTTAAATGGAGTTACCCGGAGAATGAACTCCGGGAAGGTAGAGTAGAAATTAGTATGAGAAAATATACTAAAGTAGTCAAAATGAATGAACACGTTCAATTCAATAAAAACAGATTTCTTTTTTTCCGATTCATTTTTTCTTACGACACGATACTCAAATCTAGATTCACTCAAATCTAGATTCTTGTAATTATGATTCAAGTGAAGAAAAAGTAAGCCTATTTATTTCGGGCTTTAAAACCAGTAGTTCTAGCGGTCGACTCGGTTCTTTCAAATTGTTTCTCATTATTGAGAAAAGGTAACAAAGATAAAATACGAGCTTGTTTTATAGCAAGAGTAATTAATCGTTGTTGTTTCAAGGTCAATCTATTCACACGTCTTGATAATATTTTTCCTTGTTCACTAATAAATCGACTAATTAAACTCATGTTTCTATAATCAATTCGATCCCCCGATTGAATCGGGGGCAAACGCCTACGAAAAGATCGCTTGAATTTAAGAAAAGGTCGCTTGGATTTATCCATGGTTTGTTTGTTTAATTTATTCCTTATCCCTAAAATCCTATTTCTTCATTCTAAT